ACCTTATGGAAACCCTAATATTCTTGCAGAATTTATAGCTGGACAATTAAAGAATAGAGTTTCATTTCGAAAAGCAATGAAAAAGGCCATTGAATTAACTGAACAAGCAGACACAAAAGGAATTCAAATACAAATTGCAGGGCGTATCGACGGAAAAGAGATTGCACGTGTTGAATGGATCAGAGAGGGTAGGGTTCCCCTACAAACCATTCGCGCTAAAATTGATTATTGTTCCTATATAGTTCGGACTATCTATGGGGTATTAGGCATCAAAATTTGGATTTTTCTAGACAAGGAAAAGGACTAAGAAAACTTGAATTGTTTTTCCCGTCTATGCAGAGATTGAAGAAAAAAGGAGGGCCTTCATTCTTTTTCTGGTCAATCAAACTAATTCTTAATTCTATAGGATTGAATAAAAAGTCGATTGACTTTGTGATATAATTGCTATGCTTAGTGTGTGACTCGTTGGTTTTTTAGGGTCGGTAGTATGAAAGCCAACTCATCACTTCGTATTATCTGGATCTAAAGAACCAGTTAAGATATGATAAATCATTCATATCTTTGTAGCAACTGCAATTTTTTTGAATAAACTTGAATTCTAAGTTTAAAACAAAATACAGAAGAAAGGTGCGAAAAAATGGAAGAATGAGAGAAAGGGATAAAAAGAATATCTATGATATAGAATTCCAATATGTAAGGTCTATGAATCCTCTCAGAAAAGACAGTGTAATAAAGCATCAATACAAATTTATTGATCGATAATGAAATAATAAAGGAATAAAGGAATCCTTGTTAATCTTAACATATATTAAGATATATTAAGAAAATCAAGAGCTTAGAGCCAATAAAGACTAAGAGGGTTGACTCAAAAATAAATTGTGTTATGAGCTCCGTTGTGGAATTCTGGCCTAACCATTTAAGTACGAAGCGGTGGGAACGATGGGACCTGTGAATGAAAAATCTTTTTTTGAACAAACGAATCTTACTCATTCACTAGTAGGGATGGCGAAATGAACCGGAAAGCAATTCATCTATTCTGAGAAGTGAGGACCAAGCGCTACGACTGAATATAGAGATTGCAAGAGTAAATATTCGCCCGCGAAAGCTTTTTTCTTTGATTCTTTGACTTGGTAAACTTGGATAAAGGACAAAAGAAACTAAAGATTTATTAAAACGTTAGAAAAACTATTATTTCGAAAATTCTTTCGAAAAACGTTCGAATATCTATTCAAATTAATAGAAATTCAATTTTCAATCCTTTTCTTCGCGAGGAGCTGAATGAGAAGAAATTCTCATGTCCAGTTCTGTAGTAGAGATGGAATTTCGAACCAACTATCAACTATAACCCCAAAAGAACTAGATTCCGTAAACAACATCGAGGAAGAATGAAGGGAATATCTTATCGAGGTAATCATATTTGTTTCGGTAAATATGCTCTTCAGGCACTTGAACCCGCTTGGATCACATCTAGACAAATCGAAGCGGGTCGACGAGCAATGACACGAAATGCACGCCGTGGTGGAAAAATATGGGTCCGTGTATTTCCAGACAAACCGGTTACAGTAAGACCTGCCGAAACACGTATGGGTTCGGGGAAAGGATCCCCTGAATATTGGGTAGCTGTTGTGAAACCGGGACGAATACTATATGAAATGGGTGGAGTAAGCGAAAATATCGCTAGAAGAGCTATTTTAATAGCAGCATCAAAAATGCCTATACGAACTCAATTTCTTATTTCGGTCTAAAAATGTAGAACCAACAGAAACGAGTTTTGGGAATAAAACAAAATCGCGGGTTTGTTTTTTTTTGACAAACAATATTTCTTTTATTTTCTTCATCTTTTGCATTGTAAGAATAGACAAAAAAATTGACATGATTCAACCTCAGACCAATTTGAATGTGGCGGATAACAGTGGGGCTCGAGAATTGATGTGTATTCGAATCATAGGAGCTAGTAATCGCCGATATGTACATATTGGTGACGTTATTGTTGGTGTGATCAAAGAAGCGGTACCAAATATGCTCCTAGAAAAATCAGAAGTAGTCAGAGCTGTGATTGTTCGTACCTGTAAAGAACTAAAACGTGACAGCGGTATGATAATACGATATGATGACAATGCTGCAGTTGTGATTGATCAGGAAGGAAATCCAAAGGGAACTCGAATTTTTGGTGCAATTCCCCGGGAATTAAGACAATTAAATTTTACTAAAATAGTTTCATTAGCTCCCGAGGTATTATAAGATAAGATTGTAACATCTTTGATTTATTTGGCAGAAATGGATTAAGAACTAAATTCATTCGTAATATTGTGTCTCACGTATACACCTTGAAAAATTCCTATTTCAAAACCAATAAAAACAGAAAAACATGTTGATTCTATACAATTTGAAAGCACCAATCATCTTAGTTCATCATGGGTAGAGACACTATTGCTGAGATAATAACCTCTATACGAAATGGTGATATGGATAGAAAAAGAGTTGTTCGCATAGTATCTACAAATATTACCGAAAATATTGGTAAAATACTTTTCCGAGAGGGGTTTATCGAAAATGTCCGAAAACATCGAGAAAAAAACAAAGATTTTTTGGTTTTAACCCTGCGACATAGAAGGAATAGGAAAAGACCCTATAGAAAATTTTTAAATTTAAAACGGATTAGTCGGCCGGGTCTACGAATCTATTCCAACTCTCAACGAATTCCTAGAATTTTCGGTGGGATGGGAATTATAATTCTTTCTACTTCTCGAGGTATAATGACAGACCGGGAGGCTCGACTAGAAGGAATCGGAGGAGAAATTTTGTGTTATATATGGTAATCCTTTTAATATCCAAATTGAATCTTCCTTTTTGTAAAAAAAAGAAAAAGGATGGGCGGTCTAATATCCTTTCTTCTCCATTAGTTGATACTTGAGGGGGACTTTACCTGGAATGAAAGAACAAAAATGGATTCATGAAGGTTTAATTACTGAATCACTTCCCAATGGCATGTTCCGGGTTCGGTTAGATAATGAGGATCTGATTCTAGGTTATGTTTCAGGAAAGATCCGACGTAGTTTTATACGGATACTGCCGGGGGATAAAGTGAAAATTGAAGTAAGTCGTTATGATTCAACCAGAGGACGTATAATTTATCGACTCCGAAACAAGGATTCGAAAGATTAGGTTATTTTTTTTCACTACGATTCGAGATGAAAAATTGCAAGAAACTTATTTTCAACCAAAAAATAGATTCAGAATTAAGAAAAGGAATAACAAATATGAAAATAAGAGCTTCCGTTCGAAAAATTTGTGAAAAATGTCGACTAATCCGCAGGCGGGGGCGCATTAGAATAATTTGTTCCAACCTGAGACATAAACAAAGACAAGGATAATCAGACCTGCTAAAGGACTCAATTTACAAAAAAAGAATCTCTTTTGAGATGAAATGGATATATCCATATATTTAGGAGATGATACAATATGGCAAAAGCTATACCGAGAGCCGGTTCGCGTAGGAATGTACGTCTTGGTTCGCGTAAGAGTGCACGTGGAATCCCAAAGGGAGTTATTCATGTTCAAGCAAGTTTCAATAACACCATTGTCACGGTTACAGATGTACGGGGTGGGGTGGTTTCCTGGTCCTCGGCCGGTACTTGTGGATTCAAGGGTACGCGAAGGGGGACACCTTTTGCCGCCCAAACTGCAGCAGCAAATGCTATTCATACAGTAGTGGATCAAGGTCTGCAACGAGCAGAAGTAATGATAAAAGGGCCCGGTCTCGGAAGAGACGCAGCATTACGAGCTATTCGTCGAAGTGGTATACTATTAACTTTTATACGGGATGTAACCCCTATGCCACATAATGGCTGTAGACCTCCGAAAAAAAGACGTGTGTAGAAATGAACAATGAAGAAATTTCACGAGAAACAAGAGAAATAAATAATTCAATCAAATCAAATTATTACTATGGTTCGAGAGAAAGTAACAGTATCTACTCGGACACTACAGTGGAAGTGTGTTGAATCAAGAACAGAAAGTAAACGTCTTTATTATGGTCGCTTTATTCTGTCTCCACTTATGAAAGGCCAAGCCGACATAATAGGCATTGCGATGCGAAGAGCTTTGCTTGGAGAAATAGAAGGAACATGTATCACACGTGTAAAATCTGAGAACGTCCCCCATGAATATTCTACTATAATGGGTATTCAAGAATCGGTCCATGAAATTTTAATAAATTCGAAAGAAATTGTATTGAGAAGTAATCTCTATGGAACTTGTGACGCGTCTATTTGTGTCAGGGGTCCTGGAGATGTAACTGCTCAAGATATCATCTTACCGCCTTATGTAGAAATCGTCGACAATACACAACATATAGCTAGCTTGACAGAACCAATTAGTTTATGTATTGGATTAGAAATCAAGCGAAATCGCGGCTATCTTCTAAAAATGCCGCATAACTTGCAAGATGGAAATTATCCTATAGATGCTGTATTCATGCCTGTTCGAAATGTGAATCATAGTATTCATTCGTATGGGAATGGGAATCAAAAGCAAGAAATACTCTTTCTCGAAATATGGACAAATGGGAGTTTAACTCCGAAAGAAGCACTTCATGAAGCCTTCCGTAATTTGATTGATTTGTGTATTCCCTTTTTCCAAAAGGAAGAAGAAAACTTACCTTTAGAGGACAATCAACACAAGGTTCCTTTATCCCCTTTTTCTTTTCATGAGAAATTGGATAAACTCAGAAAAAACAAACAAAAAATAGCATTGAAATCGATTTTTATTGATCAATCCGAATTTTCTCCCAGGGTCTATAATTGCCTGAAAAGGTCCGATATATATACATTATCGGACCTTTTGAATAACAGTCAAGAAGATCTTAGAAAAATTGAACATTTTTGCCTAGAAGATGTAAAGGAGATATTGGGCATTTTAGAAAAACATTTCGCAATTGATTTACCAAAAAAGAGGTTTTAAATCTATTGCATTTTTTTGCCTATATTTGAATCTTAATT